AAAGAATCCTATTTTTATTTCTTTCTATTTCATTTAGATTGAGTATGGATAAAAGATCTTCCTATGTTATACTATTCAATTCGCGACGATAAATCGATTTGATATTTTTATTCATAATATTGATCCGGGTTAGTATCAAGATGCAATTCATACCTTTGAATTGATAGGAGTCCACTTTATCATCTCTATGGGATTAGATCCCGAATTATTGTGAAAGAAGAAAACAAAGAGATTATGGAAGTCAATATTCTTGCGTTTATTGCTACTGCGCTGTTCATTTTAGTTCCTACTGCCTTTTTACTTATCATATACGTCAAAACAGTCAGCCAAAATGATTAATTTGAATGAAACTTGAATTTTTCATTTTTATCAATGATTGAAGAAATGAAAGGGTTGAAAACTCTCTTTCAGTCTGAAATGAAATGTGGAATCAGAAGTATCTGAGATAGTGTGGTAGAAAGAGCTATATATAGCTCTTTCTACCACACTATACAATTGAGTATTGTAGAATATTTCATATTCAAATTCTTATTCTTAGTACATAAAGTTGTATTGTATACAGAAAGAAGTTTTCTCTTATATAGATCAATTGACAATAGATATCTATATCTAATAATAATATATATTAGACGTACATCAAAATGAAATAGCACTCGAATTCTATATTTTTTCTCTACACCCATTTGTATGCATTTCGATCAATCCAAAATAATTGCAAGCCCAACTGCTTGAATTCCTGATTTTTTTTATATCTCTTCTTATGCTTATGGATATGGATCCGGGGGTCCATCGAAAGAATTAATGTAGGAAGAATAGTACGGGCATATACTCTAATATCATTAGATAGTATATACCATATAAATACCATAACCATATCATATATTCTATAATAATAAAATAATAAGAAAAAAAATCTGAAATAGAATTCAATAGAAAATAGAAATTTAATACTAATATCTATAATAATCTATAATAATAGATAGATAAACAAATATAGATAAACTAAATCAAGTCAAGTTTTTTTTTCAGCTTTCGCAAAACGATCAGAATTGATACAATTAGATTCTTCAGTAAAGTACTAAATTAGTAATATTCCTAGCTCTAAAGCCCACTCCTTCCCCATACTACAAGTGAAAGAGAAAATGTAAACACTACCATTAAAGCAGCCCAAGCGAGACTTACTATATCCATGTGAATGATGTCCCCTATCTCTATGAAATGAAGGAATTCTTCCATTATTGATTCAAAATCATAGTGGAATCAATGGTGCAGAGTCAAAATAGGATTCTTACTTACGGCTATTGATGAAACAATTTCATGAATCCACTCATAAAAAGTTCCTATATTTATTATTCAATAGAATTTTATTGAAATAGAAAGAAAAAAAAATTCAATAAAATAAGTAATTAAGTAATAGTAATATAAAGAAAAAGAATATTAGTAATATGAAAAAGGAAAAAAGTAATAGAATATGAATAGAAAATAGAAAAATACAAAGAAATGAAATAAGAAATCAATAAAAGAAAAATAGAAGATAATGAAATATAAGAAATAAGAAAAGAAGAAAAAAAGAAGAGCCATTCCACCATTCTGATTCAATTTCTGAGCACTCAGAGCCTCTCGTGAGTCTGGATACAAAGTATCTTCAGTTCTTTCCACAATTCTGAAATGAATTTCCCATCATCCTATCCAATAGAATTTCATCGCAGACAGAGTTAGTAGATACTACCTCAATATTAAGAAAGGTATAGTTTAAGATAATTAGGGAGTCTTGATAGTCTTTTTTAGAATCCTTTCTTCAACCTTAGTAGCCAAAATGGAGTGTCTCTTGGGAACCTTTGGATACCAAGATTTCCGACTTCTTACTTGCTTCTTACTTTCCTAGTTCTGATGTCCAGAATGAATTCTCACTATTTCTTTTATTTGATTCAATTCAGAATAGCCCAAACCAATCATTAATAAGATTGGGTTGCTTCAGATTTATTGGTACCTGTTTGAGCCACACTCAGAACCCAGATTTTGAGAAAAAAGATGACAGTCTTTTATAGGACCTATGGGTTCTCAAAATCAAGTATCGACAGACCTAGTCCCTTGCCTATGCTTTTGCGGGGCAAGAATTTGATCAACAGGATTAAGAAATTCCAAGTCTTTTTTTGTTGATCAGGCGACACCCAGATTCGAACTGGGGATAAAGGATTTGCAGTCCCCCGCCTTACCACTTGGCCATGCCGCCAAATTAAATCCAAAATGGATAAAATTTTTATTTAGACTATATTCTTATATTCTATTTTCTATTTCTATTCCTTTCCTCATTTTGTTTTTATTTGAATTTTTTCCTTTCTTAATTCCTTTTCTTTTTGGATCTTGAATCCCATTGTACTTATCCTTTTCCAAAAAAGAATTCCTCTTTTTTATTAGATCCTTTTTATATTCTTTTCTTCGATTGATTGTATCTCAAAACACGCGTCGCTTAAAAACTTACCTTCTCTTTTCATTTTTC